TTGTCAATATGATTGTAAATTTTAAATAGAAATGTTGAGAGTTGAGAAAAGAATAAAGAATAGAAAAAAGACTATAAAAAATACAATGAAAAAAAAGAATTAAGTAAATTTTTGTAATTTTTTTTTTTTTATTATTCTTTTTTATTATAATTATTATTATAATTTTTTTATTATTAATTATTATTAATATTTTCTATTTTTATATGTTATATATGTTTCTGTTTTTTTTATCTTATTTTATGGTATTTTAAAAAATAACATATTTAAAAAAATGCAATTACTTCATTTATTCAATTGATCTTTTTTCTCTATATTTTATATGAATAAAATTAGCTCCATAAAATATGAATAAAATTAGCTCCATAAAATCTGGTTTTGTTGTTATAGAACACGGTATTCTATAGAATATATTCTATAGGAGAGTAGCAATATTCTATAGCAGCATAGTAATAAGAAATACGAATAATAAATTTATTAGTATGAATAGAACAAAAGAGGGGGGAGGAAATAATAAAGAAAAATTTATACAAAGCTAGATATGAATCATCCACACCCTCTTTTTTGTATTTCATTAATTGAATTTTGTTTGATTAAGACTAAGTTCTGTAAAAACCCCCGCCTTCTTTAAAATATCATGAACAGTTCCTGTGGGTTGAGCTCCTTTTTCAAGGAAATAGAGAATCGCGGGAACATTTAAATAGGTTTGATTATTTATCGGATCATAAAAACCCACTTTTCGAAGATCTCTTCCCTCTCTTCGGGATCGAACATCAATTGCAACAATTCGATAAACGGCTCATTGGGATAGATGTAGTTAAATAATACCCCCCCCTAGAAACGTATAAGAAGTTTTATCCTCGTACGGCTCGAGAAAAAAAAATGATTAATTAAAAGTTATGTCTATTTATGGAATTAGAATGTCAAAAAATCCATAAACCAGCAAATCAATTAGACATTTAAACCGTTAAACCGTCTTTTTTTTTTCGGAAAAAAAAAGAAGAAAAAAGCATTCGTACTCTCGTAACTCAAGTCAAATAACTCTCAAAATGCTCAAAAAAAAATCCTTAGGCATTCTTTTATTGAGTGGTCTCTAACCCCTTTTTTGTTTGTCTCACTTAGAATCTATTTCGATTCTTGATTTTAATCTAGTTGTTGAGAAAATTGAAAAGGGTATTTCCTTGTTCTAGGATCTTTTATCTTTTCCTTGAATCATTGGGTTTAGACATTACTTCGGCGATATTTAATCATTTCAAAAATGGCAGCAACATGCCCTTTTTTTTCTCTCTTTTTTTCTTTCTATCAAAGAATCATATGAACGATTAATTCCCGCATGATACACTTTTGATCGAAAGAGTTTTACCAATTCCAACAATTTTCTTTTTGATTTGAAAATAGTTTGAATCGGAGCCTTTCGATTTCTATATCAAAAATAGACTTACGAAGTTGTTCCAACTTATTGATTTCCATTAACTAACCCTAGATCCTTGCCCCTGAAAAATAGATGTTTCTCTTCGAGCTCCATCCTGTACTATTTACATTACAACCCAACAAAAGCCGGATTATAATAGAACAAAGGATGTCGAGCAAAAAGCACCTTCATTTCTACATAATGGAAAGTGGTGGGTTTTGACATCCACAGCCGATCATGTCCTTCAAGTCGCACGTTGCTTTCTACCACATCGTTTCAAACGAAGTTTTACCATAACATTCCTCTAGTCTGGAACATTTATTCAATTATGGAATCATGAATAGTCATAGGTTCAGTCGATCCATAGTAATCTATCTATACTTCTTCCTTCTATATGAAATCAATTTCCTTCTATATGCTATATGAAATAAATATATAATTTCGGAAGAAAAAGCCTCAATAAGAATTCAAACTAACCCATATTGTATGAATGCAATATATATATATATTTTTTATATATTTTATATTTTTTATTAGATATTAGATTTTATTATTAGATTTTATTAGAATAGTTAGATTTTATTAGAATAGAAAAGTATAATATATAATATTAGTAAAAAAAAAGAATATCATTAATAATAATATTACGAAAATAATAATATCACGAATATTATAAATAACACAAATAAACTAATTTTTTTGAATCTACCTTGCATCTTCAAATAACCCGATAGATCAAATAACTCGATAGAATAGATCCACCAATCTCGCAGTTCTTCGAGTGTCAATCTTAAGAAATCATTCAAAATCAAAAGCAAGAATCACACTTTCTCCAATATTTGACTCTTAGAAAGAAGGTTATTAAAAACAAAAAAAAGAGCAATTTAGATTCGGATATCGTTATTCTGATATATAAAAGGAGTATGCTCTGGGACGGAAGGATTCGAACCTCCGGATAGCGGGACCAAAACCCGTTGCCTTACCACTTGGCCACGCCCCAAATAGATTTCTATTTGAAACTACTAAACACTAATATGGGTATTCCTTGTTCGTCAATTCCAGTTCCAAATAGCTATGGAATAGAGTAGATTCTTGCTACGATTTTTGCACGTATGGATAGAGAATTAAATAGAGAATTAAACCTAATTTATTGATCATTACATAGAATTCAATTAAGATATTGTATGAAAGTATGATTTCTTCTATTCTCTTGTAAGAATTGAAGGCTTTTTGATTGGGTGAGTTCAAAGAAGTATTGTTTAGTCTGCCTTATTTTTTTTCCTTTCTTCATTTTTTTCCTTATATCAAAAAACATATTAATAACTCAATCAAAATTATCTCCAAGAACAAAATTTTGTTATGCTTAATATCTTTAATTTGATCTGTATCTGTTTTAATTCTGCCCTTTTTTCGAGTAGTTTTTTATTCGTCAAATTGCCCGAGGCCTATGCTTTTTTGAATCCAATCGTAGATTTTATGCCAGTAATACCTCTTCTCTTTTTTCTCTTAGCCTTTGTTTGGCAAGCTGCTGTAAGTTTTCGATGAGATCCTTAATACTGTCCTAGAAAAATTCATGATTGATTCAAGAAAAAAAAATTCTAACAATTGAAAAAATCAGATGAAAAGACCAGATAAGTCTTACACTATGAACGAACCCTCAATTCAAAGATGGAAATTCTTGGATAGCCATGATAAATCTGGATCATCCCATTTCCCGATTCTGACCCTTTTTCGCCGAAGAACTCTATTTAGATTAGAGTCCGCCACAATATATAATTGTTGGTATGAAAGAATTTTTTTTGTAATGAAAAACTCAACTCTTATTACAAGTTAATTTATGAAAATTCTTTTCGATTTCTAGAAATTCTAGAAATCACTTTATTTCTTGGTGTCAAAATCAAAACCAAAATAGGATATGTGGTATAAAAACGGGGAATCTATTCTCTTCTTTTCCAAAAAAAAATGATCTTGGAGATTGTGTAATGCTTACTCTTAAACTCTTTGTTTACACCGTAGTGATATTCTTTGTTTCTCTCTTCATCTTCGGATTTCTATCTAATGATCCGGGACGTAATCCTGGGCGCGAAGAATAAAAATTTTTAGAAATGGTATTAGGATTTGATCTATTACACTGCCAAAAACCGAAACGGAAAGAGAGGGATTCGAACCCTCGGTACGAATAACTCGCACAACGGATTAGCAATCCGACGCTTTAGTCCACTCAGCCATCTCTCCTAATTGAGAAAAGATAATTACTATGTTACAGCACGCAAAAAGAAATGCTTGAAAAAAGTCCTTTTTGACTTTGTTATATAGGTTATAGGTTATTTTTTTTACTTTGTTATATAAGTTATATAGTTATATAAGTTATATAGATTATTATTTATTTATAGAGAGTATTATTAATCTATAAATAGATAGATTCTAAATTTTATTATTATTATATAGATATAGATTGATTATATAGATATCTCCAACTTTTCTATAGATATATAGAACTTTTATCAGTAATTCCATTTCATTTATATTCTACATCATTTATATTCTTAAATAAAACAAGGGCTCTAAAGAAAGAAATATCTCAACTCAAATAAAAAAAAAAGAAAGAATATCGCTTTGATTTCGCCCAAAAGGGACTTTTTTTATTTCCAATTTCCACGACCGGCCCGGTTAGTACCCGGCCGGGCTCATTTTTTTATTTTTAACTCAAATAACTCATTTTTTCTATGATTCTGCGATCTGACTCGTTGTAACAAAAAAAATCTTGTAAAAAAACCTTGTTATTGGATTGAATCAACAATCAGAAGCAGAAGAAGTCCTATTTCCGTTCCTATGATATAGAATCCAAATATTATTTCTATTCTTTTTTTTCTTGCTATTTCTTTTTCTTTTTATTTCCATTTATTTTACTAGAATAACTAGAATAAATAATAAAAAAAAACTATGGATTTTTGCACAATCCATTTTTATGTTATGACTAAGTCCTTTTGTCGAACCCTATCTATCAAAACTCCTATAACACAAGCCTTCTGACAAAATGACAAAAGGCGGCAAGGCTCTAATTTTCAGGATTTTTTATGCTCCTATCTTGTAATCCTATCTTGATTACGACCAATTCCCCTGTTCGACAAAGGGTCCCTTTATATACAATAATCGCATTGTAGCGGGTATAGTTTAGTGGTAAAAGTGTGATTCGTTCTATTAATCCCCTTAAGAGTTAAGGGGTCCCTCGGTTTGATTCATATTCCGAGCAAAAACTTTATTTCTTAAAAGGATTTAATCCTTTCCCTCTCAACGAAATATTTGAGGAAGAATATACATTCTCGTGATTTGTATCCAAGGGCCAATTCAATTATATTTAAAATTATATTCTATATAATTATAATTTTAGAATTATATTATAAATTAAAATTGAAAAATTGGATTATGAAATTACGAAACATAATTTTTTTTTTGAATTGGATCAATACTTCCAATTGAATAAGTACGAGAAAAAGATCCATGGATAAAGATAGAAAAGTTTATTTCTAATCGTAACTAAATCTTCCATTTTTTTTTTTTAGGATAGATTGAAGCAAAATAGCTATTAAAC